TTATTAAATATATATTATTATATATTAATTATATTATTATAATATATGATTTATTATTATTAAATAATTAAAAATATATAAATCTACCCTCTTATTATTGAGGGTAGATTTATTATAATAATCTATGATTTATTATTTATATATATATATATATTATTATATATTAATTATATTATTATAATATATGATTTATTATTTATGTGTATATTTATTATTAATAAATTAATTACATTATTTATTCAATTTGCTCCATCAAAAATAAAGAAAAGTTTCTGCAGATTTAATTTAAATATTTAAATAATTATTTTAATAAGAAAATTCAATAAGAAATTAACTTTGCCATTAAATATATCTTTTTGTGAAAATAAAATGCCTGATTAAAGGCTTATTTTGATAGAATAAATTATGCACTAAGTGCTTTTATTAAAAATTTGAGAATTAAACTCACCATTAAATTTCAAAAATTTAAGTGCTTCTTACACCTATTTTTATAAAAAGATAAGCTAATTTAAGCTTTTAGGTTCATACCCTAACTATAGAAGTAAATTCTTCTTCTTTTTAATTAAATTAAATTCATCATTAATTTTGTATACTAGTACTTTAATTATTGGGGTAATTATATGTATTTGTTCAAACAATTTGGTTATAATATGATGTGGATTGGAAATTAGTTTAATATCATTCCTACCTCTTATAATTAGAAACAACTTTCTCAGATCAGAATGTATAATAAAATATTTTATTATTCAAAGTACGAGATCCTCATTACTTATAATAGGATTTATTATATTAATAATAAATGTAAATTTAAATAAAATAATTATTTTAATATCTTTATTATTAAAAATTGGATTAGCACCCTTCCATAATTGAGTATTAAATGTAATTGAAAGATTAACATTTTTAACTCTATTTTTATTCTTGACAATTATAAAAATTGCTCCTTTAACAGTAATAATATATATAAATCAAATTATATTATTTCCATCTATTTTATCATTAATTGTTGGGGCAATTATAGGATTAAATCAAAATTCTTTTCATAAAATTTTAGGTTATTCATCAATTTTTAATATAGGTTTGCTATGTTCTTGTATTCAAGAAATACAAATTTGATTAACATATTTCATTATTTATTCAATTATATTAATTTTTGTAATTTATGTTTTAAATAAATTAAATATCATTTATATTAATCAAATTATAATTCATCAATATGATTTAAAAATTAAAATAAGACTTTGAATCACTCTTTTATCGTTAGGTGGTATACCACCTATAATTGGATTCTTAAGTAAATTGTTAGTATTTGAATATTTAATATTAACTAATCATTTTATTATTTTAACTGTAACAATTATTACCTCATTACTAGTAATATTTTATTATATACGATCAGCATACATATCACTTATAATTAGATCCATAATATTAAAATGAAACTTAACATTAATTAATAATTTATCATTAACATTAGTATTCATAAATTTACTCTTACTATCATTATTAATTTTTTTAAAGTCTTTTTTATAAGGCTTTAAGTTATATAAACTATCAACCTTCAAAGTTTAAAAAATCATTAGAGGTAAGTCTTAGAGAGCTCATTATTAAATTTGCAATTTAAGGTTTTTAATTAAACTATAAGACTTACTAAGGGAAAATTTTTCTTAAATAAATTTACAGTTTATTACTTAAATCAGACACCTTAATGAATAAATGATTATTTTCGACAAATCATAAGGATATTGGAACTATATATTTCATTTTTGGAATTTGATCAGGTATGGTAGGTATAATATTAAGAATGATTATTCGTATTGAATTAGCTCAACCAGGACCATTCATTGATAATGATCAATTATATAATGTCATTGTTACTTCTCATGCTTTTATTATAATTTTTTTTATAGTTATACCAATTATAATCGGTGGATTTGGTAACTGATTACTACCTTTAATAATTGGAGCACCAGATATAGCATTCCCACGGATAAATAATATAAGTTTTTGACTTCTTCCACCTTCTTTAATTCTATTATTAGTAAGTAGAATAGTTGAAATAGGTGTAGGAACTGGGTGAACAGTTTATCCACCTTTATCTGCAAACATCGCACATTCAGGTGCAAGAGTTGATTTAACTATTTTTTCTTTACATTTAGCTGGTATTTCATCAATTCTAGGAGCAGTAAATTTTATTACAACAGTACTTAATATACGAAGAACTGGATTAAATTTAGATCGAACTCCTTTATTTGTTTGATCTGTAGTAATTACTGCTCTTCTTCTATTACTTTCTTTACCTGTATTAGCAGGTGCCATTACAATGCTTTTAACTGATCGAAATATTAACACAAGATTTTTTGACCCATCAGGAGGTGGGGACCCTATTTTATATCAACATTTATTTTGATTCTTTGGACACCCTGAAGTTTACATTTTAATTCTACCTGGATTTGGTTTAATTTCTCACATTATTACTCAAGAAAGAGGAAAAATTGAATCTTTTGGGTATATTGGAATAGTATATGCAATACTGTCTATTGGATTATTAGGATTTGTAGTTTGAGCTCACCACATATTCACTGTAGGTATAGATGTTGATACTCGTGCTTATTTCACATCAGCTACAATAATTATTGCAGTACCAACAGGTATTAAAGTATTTAGATGAATGGCAACTATATATGGAGTTTCAATAAAAATATCTATTGCTATAATATGATCAGCAGGTTTTGTTTTCTTATTTAGTATTGGGGGATTTACTGGAATTATTCTCTCTAACTCTTCTATTGATGTTACATTACATGACACTTATTATGTCGTCGCCCATTTTCACTATGTTCTATCTATAGGGGCAGTATTTGCAATTATAGCTGGATTTATTCACTGATATTCTCTATTTACTGGATTAACTTTAAATCCTAAATGATTAAAAATACAATTCTCAACTATATTTTTTGGTGTTAATTTAACATTTTTTCCTCAACATTTTTTAGGATTAGGTGGATTCCCACGACGATATTCTGACTATCCTGATATATACACTCTTTGAAATACAATTTCTTCAATTGGAAGTTTAATTTCACTTATTAGTGTAATAATTATAATTTTTATTATATGAGAGAGAATAATTTCTAAACGTATATCTATTTTTCAAAATAGAAACATCTCATCAATTGAGTGATTACAGAAACAACCTCCAGAGGAGCACTCTTATTATGAGTTACCTATACTAATTTCCTAATCTGATATGGCAGATTAGTGCAATGAATTTAAGATTCAAAAATAAATATTTATATTTTTTCAGAAATTTCATCATGATTTTCATGATCATTTCAAGATGCTCTCACCCCTATTATAGAACAATTAATTTTATTTTACGATCATACTATAATAATTATTTCTATAATTACTGTAGTTGTAACTTACATAATACTATCACTTTTAATAAATAATTTATTAAATCGATTTCTTCTAGAAGGACAACTTATTGAATTAACTTGAACTATTCTACCTGCTTTTTTATTAATTTTTATTGCACTACCTTCATTACGAATTTTATATCTAATTGAAGAAATTAATAAACCAGAGTTAACGATTAAATCAATTGGACATCAATGATTTTGATCATATGAATATTCAGACTTCAAAAAAATTGAATTTAATTCCTATATAAAACCATTAAATGATATAAATAGTGGGGAATTTCGATTATTAGATGTTGATAATCATACAATTATACCATTTAATATTAATTGTCGCATATTAGTATCATCAACAGATGTTATTCATTCATGAACAATTCCAACAATTGGAGTAAAAATTGATGCATCACCTGGACGTATTAATCAAGGAACATTAATAATAAGACGACCAGGATTATTCTTTGGGCAATGCTCAGAAATTTGTGGGGTAAATCATAGATTTATACCCATTGTCCTTGAAAGAGTAAATTTGAATTTTTTCTTAAAATGACTAAATAAATACTCATTAAGATACTTAAATGCAAGTATTGGTCTCTTAAACCAAATTTTAGTAATTAGCAACTACTCTTAATGAAAGATTTAGTTTATTGAAAACATTAATTTGTCAAATTAAAAAAATAAAATTTATAATCTTTTTGCCACAAATATCACCAATATGATGAATATCATTAATATTATTTTTCATTTTATCAATTATATTAATAATAAGATTATTATATTTTTTACCTTTAAATAAATCATTTCATCATAAACATTCAAATTTTAAATTATTAATTTGAAAATGATAACAAACCTTTTTTCAGTATTTGACCCTTGTACAGGAATCTCTTCATTAAATTGATTAAGAACATTAATTTTTATATTTATATTTCCATCAAAATTTTGATTACTTCAAAATAATTACTCAATAGGATTTAAAAAATTAATAATAATCTTCCATTTAGAACTTTTGTCTTTAATAAAATATAGGGGTATAAGATTAATTATATTAAGTCTATTTACCTTAATTATATTTATTAATTTAATAGGATTACTACCATATGTATTTACTTCATCATCACACCTAATTTTTTCATTATCAATTGCTCTTCCAATATGAGTTGCATTTATACTATTTGGTTGAATTAAAAATACAAATTATATATTCACTCATTTAGTACCAAATGGTACTCCAAGTATTTTAATGCCATTTATAGTTATAATTGAAACTGTAAGAAATTTAATTCGACCAGGATCATTAGCAGTTCGATTAACAGCAAATATAATTGCAGGGCATCTATTAATATCTCTATTAGGAAATAATGCTAATAATTATATTATAATAATTTCATTTATATTATTATTTATAATATTAATAGTATTTGAAACAGCTGTAGCACTTATTCAATCATATGTTTTAATAACTCTTACTAATTTATATTCTAGTGAAGTTTAAATGAATAATCACCCATTTCATTTAGTAAATAAAAGACCATGACCTATTATTGGATCTATTGGAATAATAACTATTACATCAGGAATAATTATATGATTTCATAAAATAAATATAATCCTATTCTTTCTAGGATTACTAATCATTTTATTAACTATATTACAATGATGGCGAGACGTAATTCGTGAATCTACTTTTCAAGGTTTACACACCAAAAAAGTTATTTTAAGAATAAAAATTGGAATATTATTATTTATCGTATCAGAAGTATTATTTTTTTCATCATTCTTCTGAGCTTTTTTTCATAGAAGTTTATCACCTACAATAGAAATTGGTCTTCAATGACCACCAATAGGAATTAAAACATTTGATCCTATTAATATTCCTCTACTTAATACAATAATTTTATTAGCATCAGGAGTAACAATAACTTGAGCCCATAATGCAATTGTAAATAAAAATCTTTCACACTCAATACAAAGAATTATTATTACAATTGTATTAGGTATTTACTTTTCAATTCTTCAATTATATGAATATATTGAATCAACATTTTGCATTTCTGATTCAATTTATGGAAGTACATTCTTTATAAGAACAGGATTCCATGGAATTCATGTAATTATTGGAACAATTTTTATTATAATTTCTATACTACGAATTATAAAACTTCACTTTTCTAATATTCATCATGTAGGATTTGAAGCATCAGCATGATATTGACATTTTGTTGACGTAGTATGATTATTCTTATATATTTCAGTTTATTGATGGGGTAAATACTTATTTATTATAAAAAGTATATAAAGCTTCCAACTTTAAGGTTTAAATTTTAAAATAAGTAATTAATAAATCATTTATTTTCATATTAATAGTAATTATATTAATTATATTAATTTGTTCCTTAATTTCGATTGTAAGAAAAAAATCAATTATTGATTTTCAAAAATCATCACCATTTGAGTGTGGTTTTAACCCAATATCCCATAAACGATTACCATTTTCTGTTCATTTTTTCCTTATTGCAGTTATTTTTTTAATTTTTGATATTGAAATTATTATTATTGTACCACTTATTACAACTATAAAATCAACATTAATAATGTACTGATTTATAACAGCATTATTATTTATTATAATTTTAATTATAGGTTTATTTTATGAATGACATAATGGATTATTAAATTGAACAAATTAGGGTTATATTTAATTATAATACTTGATTTGCATTCAAGAGGTACATTTGGTTAATCTTTAACAATGAAGTAAAATAATTACAATTAGTTTCGACCTAAAATTAGGAAATAACCCATGTTTTAATTGAAACCAAAAATGAGGTAACTTATTGTTAATAAGAAAATTGAATTTAATTCCAATTAAAAGAGATTAAGTATAAAAATGGCTGCTAACTAATTTTTAATGCGGTTAAATTCCGTTTATCTCTTAATTCATATAGTTTAAAAAACATTTTGCTTTCATTAAAAAAAAGGGATTACCCTATGAATTATTTCAAGAAAATTAATTCTCCTTAATATCTTCAATATTATGCTCTATTTAAGCTATTAAAATAAAGTAAATAAATAAATCATAAAAAAAAAGAAATTAAAAACAACTTTAAATTATTTGAAGAGTATAACTGAAGAGAGTTTGATGTTTTTAATAAATAAAAAGAAACACCAGAACCACCATAGTATTCACCTCAAGAAGAAACTTGAAAAGAACTTCTTAAACTTAATTTATAAAAAAAATTATATATAAAAATAGAGTAACCATATATAAACCATATATAACCATTAAATAAATAATAATTTAATTTAAAAAAATAATTTAAATTACAAATTTCAACACCAATTCAAATTCCTATTATAACAAAAATTAAAGGTAATATCTTAATATAAAATGGTAAAATAATAAAAACTAAATTAAAATTTATTATTCATATTAATATACCTCCAAAAGAAATAGATAATAAAGTTAAAATAGTAATTCTTAATTTTATTAATCTTATTGAACTACTATAAAAATTATAAGATATTAATTTATAATTATAAATTATAGAATAAAAAAACAAACGAAAACTATAACAAGCAGTTAATCCTAATGAAAAGTAAAATAAAAAAACCGTAATTAAATTTATTAATCTAAATGACATTAATTCTACTAAAAAATCCTTAGAATAAAATCCTGATAAAAAAGGAATACCACATAAAGTTAATCTAGAAATATTAAAACAAGCTGTTGTTAAAGGTATAAATACACAAACTGAACCTATTACTCGAATGTCTTGATTATCATTTATATAAAAAATAAAAATTCCTGAACAAAGAAATAATAAAGATTTAAATATAGCATGAGTTAATAAATGAAAAAAAGATAAATCTATTATTCCTATAAATAATGAACTTATTATTAAACCTAATTGTCTTAAAGTTGAAAGGGCAATAATTTTTTTTAAATCAAATTCATAAATAGCACAAATAGAAGAAAATATTATAGTTAATATTCTAATAAAAAGAAAATAATGATTATTAAAATTAAGTTTATTATAAAACCGAATTAAAAGATAAACTCCTGCAGTTACTAAAGTTGATGAATGAACTAACGAAGATACGGGAGTAGGAGCAGCTATTGCTGCTGGAAGCCAGCAGGAAAAAGGAATTTGAGCACTTTTAGTAAAACAAGAAACAATTACTAAAACAAAAACCATGTTTCTATAAAATGAATTATAATAAATAAAATGTCAACTTCCATAAGATATTAGCCAACAAATAGAAATTAATAAACCAATATCACCTAAACGATTAGTTAAGCAAGTAATTAAACCAGCTAAATAACTCTTTATAGATCTGTAATAAATTACTAAACAATAAGAAACCAAACCTAAACCATCTCAACCTAATATAATTCTTAATAAATTTGGACTAATAACCATTAAAATTATTCTAAAAATAAATATTAATAAAATAAATAAAAATCGATTGGAAGAATAAGTCCCAATACCGATATAATTTATACTGTATAAAATCACTAAGGAAGAAATAAACATAACAACTGAACAAAAAATAATAGAAATTCAATCCAAAACTAAAACATAAAAAATTGAAACTGAATTAAAACAAAAAACTTGCCACTCAATTATTAACGTGCAATCATAGTAAATAAAAATTAACCCAAAAGAAAATATTAATAAAGATATAAATATTAAATAAAAAAATCAATATAAATAAAAATTTAATTTTAACAAAATTTAAGAAACAAACTTATCTAGAAAATCACAACTCCTTATTTTTATTAAACTACTTAAATTAATTAAAAATAAAAGAAAAATTTATTATTAAAAAAATTAAAGGTAATAAATGTACAATCATTAACAAATATTCTCGAATATTACAATTTAGACAGGAATAAAGATAATGAAATTTTCCATGTTGAGAATATCTAAATAAGAAAAATCTAAAACAAGCTGAAAAAAAAGAAATTATAAAAATAAAAAAAAAAGAATTATCTCAATAATATAATATTCTATTTAAAATAAAAACCTCACTAATAAAATTAATTCTAGGAGGACATCTTATATTAAAACAACAAAAAATAAACCAAATTAATGATATTCTAGGTATATAAATTATTAATCCTTTATTAACATAAAATCTACGTCTTAATATTCGCTCATAACAAATATTAGCTAAACAAAAAAGTCCTGAAGAACAAAGACCATGACCTAATATTATAAAATAAGCTCCCATTAAACCTAATTTCGTCATACTTAATAAACCTATTAATCTTATACCTATATGAGCAATAGAAGAATAAGCAATAAGACATTTTATATCACCCTGAATTAAACAAATAAGTCTTACTAAAATTGATCCAATCAAAGAAAAAGAATATCAAAAATAACTATATTTTATGAAAAAATTTTCATAAATAAACATGAAACGAATAATACCATAACCACCAATTTTTAATATTAAACCTGCTAAAACTATTGAACCAGAAACAGGTGCCTCAACATGGGCCTTTGGTAACCAAAAATGAACCATAAATATAGGTAATTTAACTAAAAATGCAAAAATTAAACAAAAATGAATAATAAAAAAATTACAACTCCCAAAATTAGTATCAAAAAAAACACTACCACAATAAACATAAAAAAATAAAATAATTAACAATAAGGGTAAAGAAGCAAATAAAGTATAAAAAAATAAATATAAACCTGAAATTAATCGCTCAGGTTGATAACCTCAACCAAAAATTAAAATCATTAATGGAACTAATCTAAATTCAAAATATATATATATAAAAAATATATTAGTTAATCTAAATACAATTACTAAACAAAAACAAAGAGATAAATTTATACTAATAAAAAATCTCTTTCTTATTATAATTAAAATTTTAGATCTAGCTAAAGTTATTAGTCTTCTAATTATTAAAGTTAATAAAATTAACCCATATGAAATAAAATCCACTCCAAAACTAAAAGATAAAGTACCAAAAAAAACCCCGGTACTAATTAAAGAAAATAAAAAAATTAAACACAATATAAAAAATTGATACTCATATCAAATTAAAAAAAAACCTGGGGTCAAAAAAACCAAATATAAAATATATTTTATCATATAAACATCGAATTTAAATAATCATTACCTTGAAAACGAATCATATTAACTAGTACAGTAAGACCTAAAACACCTTCACAAACATAAAAAGTTATGAGAACAATATAAATATAAAAATTTGAATAGTAAAAATTTACACAAAATAACAATATTAATAACAATAAAGATAAAACCATAAATTCTAAACTTAATAAACATAAAAGAATATGCTTTCGAATAAAAATTAATGAAATTAATGAAAATATAAATAAATAAATAAAAAATAATAAGTTCATTAGTTTTGATAATTTAATTAAAATATTAGTTTTGTAAACTAAACTTAGATTTAATCTTCAAAACATCAGCATAATAAAAATTATATCTTAGATATCCAAAATCTATATTTTATTAAACTATATACTGATATAAAAATAATAATAACTAAAATTATAATTATTATAATTACTTTAGTACCATTTTTAAAAAACCCTATAACTATAGGAATCATTTTATTAATTCAAACTACTTTAATAACAATATTAATAAATAAAATAATATTAACATCATGATTTTCAATAATTACATTTTTAATAATAGTCGGAGGATTATTAATTTTATTCACTTACATAAGAAGAATTGCTTCAAATGAAAAATTTAAATTTAAACTGAATTTAACCTTAACAATTATTATTATAATTATTGTTATAGATGAATTATTAAATGAAAATCAAGCCAATGAAAATCAATCATTTATAATAAAAACAACAGAAACCACCTCTATAATTAAACTTTATAATAAAAAATCAATAATTATTACAATAATATTAGTATTATATTTAATATTAACAATAATTATTATTTCAAAAATTGTTAAACACCATGAAGGTCCATTACGCTCAAAAACATATGAAAAAACAACTTATAAAAAATAATATAATTTTAAAAATTATTAATAACTCATTAGTTGATCTCCCCACCCCAATAAACCTATCAACTTGATGAAACTTTGGGTCAATTTTAGGTTTATGTTTAATTATTCAATTAATTTCAGGAATTATATTGTCAATACACTATACAGCAAACGTGGAAATAGCATTTAATAGAATTTCTCAAATTACTCGAAATGTAAATTATGGATGATTAATACGAACAATCCATTCAAACGGCGCATCATTATTTTTTATTTGTTTGTTTTTACATACAGGACGAGGAATATATTATGGATCATATAAATTTATTAAAACATGAATTATTGGAGTATTAATTTTATTAACAACAATAGCAACAGCCTTTTTAGGTTACGTCCTACCATGAGGACAAATATCTTTCTGAGGAGCAACAGTAATTACTAATCTTTTATCAGCATTCCCATATATCGGAATTATATTAGTAAACTGAATTTGAGGCGGGTTCGCTGTTGATAATGCAACACTTTCACGATTTTTCAGTTTACATTTTTTATTTCCATTTATTATTACAGCAATAACAATAATTCACCTACTATTTCTTCACAATACAGGCTCTAATAACCCAATAGGTTTAAATTCAAATAATGATAAAATTCCATTCCACCCATATTTCACAATTAAAGACATTATAGGATTTAGATTAATTTTAACAGCATTATTAATGTTAAATATACTAGAACCTTATATATTATCAGATCCAGATAATTTCACACCTGCAAACCCTATAGTTACTCCAATTCATATTCAACCTGAATGATATTTTCTTTTTGCATATGCAATTTTACGATCAATTCCAAATAAATTGGGAGGTGTCATAGCCCTATTTCTTTCCATTATTATCCTTATTATTATTCCTATATCTATAAAAATAAAATTTAAAGGAATCATATTTTACCCAATAAGTCAAGTTAATTTTTGAATATTTTCATCAACAGTAATTCTTTTAACATGAATTGGAGCTCGACCAGTCGAAATACCATATATAAATACAAGATTAATTTTAACTTTAATATATTTTTTGTATTTCTTAATTGATCCATTAATAACCAAAATATGAGATAAAATTATTAAATAGTTATTTAGCTTAAGAAAAGCATATATTTTGAAAATATTAGATAGATTTAATTTATTAACTTTACAAAAAAAAATGATTATAAAACTAGGGACTTAATGAAAATAAAAAATAAAATATAATTTAATCTAAGTGGTAAATAACACTTTCAAGCTAAGTACATAAGCTTATCATAACGATATCGCGGTAATGAACATCGAACCCAAATAAAAACATAACATAAAAAAATAATTTTAAAATAAAATAAATATCTATTAAAATCTCCACCTAAAAAAATTAAAATAGTTACTAAGCATATAAAAATAATTCTTGAATATTCAGAAATAAATAAAAAAGCAAAACTCCCAGAACCATATTCAACATTAAATCCAGAAACCAATTCACTTTCCCCTTCAGAAAAATCAAAGGGTGAACGATTAGTCTCAGCCATACAACAAGAAATTCAACAAAAAAATAGAGGAAAAGAAATTAAAATAAATCAACAATAACTTTGAAACTTAATAAAATTAATAAATCTATAACTATCAATTAATAAAAAATAAGAAAGTAAAATTAAAGAAAATGAAACTTCATAAGAAACAGCCTGAGAAACTCTTCGCAAGCAACCTAATATAGAGTATATTCTATTGGAAGATCAACCACAAACAATTAAGCTATAAACCCCAATACCTGAAATACATAAAAAAAGAATAAAAGAATAATTGTACTCAATTAAATTACAGAAATAAGGAAATAAAGATCAAATATATAAAGATTGAACTAATCTAAATATAGGACAAACAAAATAAATTATTATATTAGAATTTAAAGGTCAAACATTTTCTTTTAAAAACAATTTAAAACCATCTCTAAAAGGCTGTAATAAACCTAAATAACCAACCCTATTGGGACCTTTACGAATTTGTATATATCCTAAAACTTTTCGCTCTAATAAAGTAAAAAATCCAACAGAAACCATAACTATAACTAATAAAATTAAAGATCTTAATAATAAAATTATTGAATGTAATTTTAATACTTAATTAAAATCTAAATTTAATGCACTAATCTGCCAAATCAATAAAATTAACCATAATATTAACAATCAAAATTGAAATTATTGGTCCTTTCGTACTAAATAATATTAACAATTTTAAGATAGAAACCAACCTGGCTTACACCGGTTTGAACTCAAATCATGTAAGAATTTAAAAGTCGAACAGACTTAAAAAAGAAAAACCTACCCCTCTTTATAACCTTAATTCAACATCGAGGTCGCAAACTCCAATATAAATATGAACTCCCCATTGAAATTACGCTGTTATCCCTAAGGTAACTTAATCTTATAATCTTATAAAGGATCAAAAAAATCATAAAATAATGATACAAAAAAATAAAGATATACTTATTAATCACCCCAATTAAAAAAAAATAAATTAAATTAAAAATTATTTACCAAAATTTTAAAATAAAATATTTTAATAAACTTCTTTAGGGTCTTATCGTCCCAAAAAAAAAATTTAAGCTTTTTTACCAAAAAATAAAATTCTAAAAATAAAATAAATAAAATAAATCTCTCATTTATTCGTTCATTCCAGTTAACAATTAATTAACTAATTATTATGCTACCTTTGCACAGTTAAAATACTGCAGCCATTTAAATTATCATAGGGCAGAATGTACTTTTAAAAATTTACTAAAAGAAATGTTTTTGATAAACAGTTGAAAATTATATTTGTCGAATTCATTTTAAATTAAATTTTAATTATACTTATTAAATCATTATTTTAATATTATAATAATTTAATTAATTATCTTAGTAAAAATATAAATTTAATAAAATTTCATAAAAAAATTTTAATCTATTACGAACTTAAAAAAAGATTTAAAAATAAATAAAAATTAATTTAAAATAAATTTTAAATAAAAAATTAGCTTATCCCAAATTTTATACGATTAATAAAAAAAATATAAAACAAAATAACATTAATCTATAATTAAATTAAATCCTAAAAAACTAGATATCAAAAAAAACGAATAGCATATCACTACTAGTATGAAATTTTAAATAATTATAAAACATAAAAATAAATTACAAACTAAATATTTAAACTTCGAAAATAAAAATTAAATTAATTATTAAAATCACCCTGATACAAAAGGTACTAAAAATTATTTTAAAATTATTATAAATTAACCTTTTCAGTAAAAAAACTAAATTAATTTAATAACTATAAATAAATTAATAATAATAAAAAAAAAATACTTAAATCAAGCTAAATTAATAATTTTCTTATTAATGTAAATAATAAACTTTAAATAAGCTACAACTTGAACATTCTAACTTCACCTTCCGGTAAAGCTACTTTGTTACGACTTATCCCTTAAGGGAGTGACGGGCGATATGTACATAATTTAGAGCTAATTTCAAAAAAATGAATTAATTTAAATTACTAACAAATCCTATTTCAATTAAAAAATTTATTTAACTTCCAAAATAAAAGTAACCCATATTCTCCTTCATAAAGCTGCACCTTGACCTAATATAATACAAAATAGTTAAAGAAAATTTATCCTTATTAAAACATTCCAATTTATAGCGATATACAAACATAATCAAGGTATTAACTATTGTGATTTATCAATTATAATACAGGTTCCTCTGAAAAGTTAAATTACCGCCAAATTCTTTGAGTTTCATAGAACCTAACTATTAATATTCAGAATAATAAAATGTCTTAATCATAATAATAGGGTATCTAATCCTAGTTTATTGTATGAACTTAACGAATCATATAAAAGAATAAAAAGAGTATAAATTCCACCTAAATAAAAAAAAAATTAATCATAACCAATATTATACAATTAACCAAAAATATTAACTTAAATGAATTGTTTAACCGCGAATGCTGGCACAAAATTTATCCAACAAAATTAAATTTCTAAATTAAAAACAAAATCAACATTAAAAATAATTACTGATAAAAAATACTAATTAAAAAATATTCATATAATTAATTTAATAAATTAATAAAAAAGCCAGAATTAAACTTAATTAAACATATAGATATAATTGATGGCAATATTAATATTTAAAAATCAAATTTACCTAAAAAATACTTATAAAAGAGGTTTCTTACCTACAAAATTAGATTTAATTATTTTAGCTTAACAAAAATATGTAAGATTTAATAGTACTAACAAATTTACCTAAAAAATACTTATAAAAGAGGTTTCTTACCTACAAAATTAGATTTAATTATTTTAGCTTAACAAAAATATGTAAGATTTAATAGTACTAACAAATTTACCTAAAAAATACTTATAAAAGAGGTTTCTTACCTACAAAATTAGATTTAATTATTTTAGCTTAACAAAAATATGTAAGATTTAATAGTACTAACAAATTTACCTAAAAAATACTTATAAAAGAGGTTTCTTACCTACAAAATTAGATTTAATTATTTTAGCTTAACAAAAATATGTAAGATTTAATAGTACTAACAAATTTACCTAAAAAATACTTATAAAAGAGGTTTCTTACCTACAAAATTAGATTTAATTATTTTAGCTTAACAAAAATATGTAAGATTTAATAGTACTAACAAATTTACCTAAAAAATACTTATAAAAGAGGTTTCTTACCTACAAAATTAGATTTAATTATTTTAGCTTAACAAAAATATGTAAGATTTAATAGTACTAACAAATTTACCTAAAAAATACTTATAAAAGAGGTTTCTTACCTACAAAATT